AATACGAGCTGCCAGGTACATTGGTCAAGGTTTCATGATCACCTTGTCCCACGCGAATCGTTTACCTGTAACTATTCAATACCCCTACGAAAAATTGATCACATCCGAACGTTTCCGAGGCCGAATCCACTTTGAATTTGATAAATGCATTGCTTGTGAAGTATGTGTTCGTGTATGTCCTATAGATCTACCCGTTGTAGATTGGAAATTGCAAACTGATATTCGAAAGAAACGATTACTTAATTACAGTATTGATTTTGGAATCTGTATATTTTGCGGTAATTGCGTTGAGTATTGTCCAACAAATTGTTTATCAATGACTGAAGAATATGAACTTTCTGCCTATGATCGTCACGAATTGAATTATAATCAAATTGCTTTAGGGCGGTTACCGGTATCAATAATTGAAGATTACACAATTCGAACAATTTCTTCGAATTTACCTCAAATAAAAAATGTATAAAACCTTCAATTCACAAAACATTTCCAAATTCAAATCACAAAAGCTTTATAGGTTTTGGATCTAAAGAAAGGAATGAGGTTTTTGCTTGGTAATACAAAAGAACGGCTGGTCGGTGAAAATCGCGGCTTATTTTTGATTAAAAATGGATTTCTATTCGAATAATGATTTGAAAATATAAAGTTTGAACCTCTGCTTCGATTGCTTCGATTGCTTCGATAATAAGAGTAGTCCAATAACTGTATTTACATCAATCCAAATAAACCCGTTCCAATTTCATTCAATTAAGAAGTATCCTAAAAAAAGGATAACTTCGTTTTTCCTGGTCAGGTCAAAAAAGGCATGAAATATTTCGATTTTTTTTATAAAATCAAATGGATTTACCTGGACCAATACATGATTTTCTTTTAGTCTTTCTGGGATTGGGTCTTATATTAGGAAGTCTGGCAGTAGTATTACTTCCGAATCCAATTTATTCGGCCTTTTCGTTGGGATGGGTTCTTTTTTGTATATCCTTATTCTATATTCTATCCAACTCCTATTTTGTAGCTGCTGCGCAGCTCCTTATTTATGTAGGAGCTATAAACGTTTTAATCATTTTTGCTGTAATGTTCATGAATGGGTCAGAATATTACAAAGATTTTCATCTTTGGACCGTTGGGGATGGAGTTACTTCAATAGTTTGTACAAGTCTTTTTATTTCACTAATTACTACTATTCCAGATACGTCCTGGTATGGGATCATTTGGACTACAAAATCAAATCAGATTCTAGAACAAGATTTGATAAGTAATAGTCAACAAATTGGAATTCATTTAGCAACAGATTTTTTTCTTCCATTTGAACTCATTTCAATAATTCTTTTAGTCGCTTTAATAGGTGCTATTGCTATAGCTCGTCAATAAGAAATCTTTAAAATGAGTAATTCAAATGGAATCAACGCAAAAGGAATGTTATAATTCGTTAATTTGAATTTCTGTCTAAAAAAATAGAATAAAAAGACTTTCATTTTATATTGATCTCTTACCAATCTATTCCATTATTCCATATTTCTTAGAATCGATTGAATTATTGTTCAGATTAAAAATGAATCAAAATTGATAAGGAGTTGGTTAATGATGCTCGAACATATACTTGTTTTGAGTGCTTACTTATTTTCTATTGGTATCTATGGATTAATCACAAGTCGAAATATGGTTAGAGCCCTTATGTGTCTTGAACTTATATTAAATTCAGTTAATATCAATTTTGTCACATTTTCTGATATTTTTGATAATCGTCAATTAAGAGGAGATATTTTCTCAATTTTTGTTATAACTATTGCAGCCGCTGAAGCAGCTATTGGATCGGCTATTGTTTCATCAATTTATCGTAACAGAAAATCAACTCGTATTAACCAATCCAATTTGTTGAATAAATAGTATTAATCATATAAATGCTAATTTTGAATATTAATAAATAAATTCAAATTCGCATTAGCGGGTTTGATATGTCTATAGTAGGGTATAATCGTAGTTGCAAAAACATAAGAAATCAAAGTATTTTGGCCCTCCCTCATAAATCAATTCGGAAGTAAATTGATTCTTATCACTCATTGATTCGTCTGGTATCTAACTATAGGATTCATTTATAAGTTAGTTTACTAGACCGAAAATTTATGGCGTTAAAAACGTATAGATCAAATGTCACATTCAGTAAAGATTTATGATACATGTATAGGATGTACTCAATGTGTCCGGGCGTGCCCCACGGATGTATTAGAAATGATACCCTGGGACGGATGTAAAGCTAAACAAATCGCCTCTGCTCCAAGGACCGAGGACTGTGTTGGTTGTAAGAGATGTGAATCCGCCTGTCCAACGGATTTTTTGAGCGTTCGAGTTTATTTATGGCATGAAACAACTCGCAGTATGGGTCTAGCTTATTGATACATTCCATAAAAATCTACTTGAATCCATTTTCTTTTTTTTTTATCGAAAAAATCCGTGCTCAATTCAATTTGATTTTGAGCACGGATTTTTCTGGCCCAAGTGTATCTTGTCTTTACCACGAACCATTTTCCTTGCTTAACAATAATTGTAGTTTTACCAATATTTGTGGGTTGCTTCATTTTTTTTCTTCCACATAGGGGAAATAGAGTAATACGCTGGTATACTATATGTATGTGTATATTAGAACTTCTTCTAACGACTTATGCATTCTGCTATCATTTTCAATCGGATGATCCACTAATTCAACTAATGGAGGATTATAAATGGATCCATTTTTTGGATTTCCATTGGAGATTAGGAATAGACGGACTCTCTATAGGACCCATTTTACTGACGGGATTCATCACCACTTTAGCTACTTTAGCGGCTTGGCCGGTTACTCGGGATTCTCGATTATTTCATTTCCTGATGTTAGCAATGTACAGTGGGCAAATAGGATTATTTTCTTCTAGAGATCTTTTACTTTTTTTCCTCATGTGGGAGTTAGAATTAATTCCCGTTTATCTACTTGTATCGATGTGGGGAGGAAAAAAACGTCTGTACTCAGCTACAAAATTTATTTTGTACACGGCGGGGGGTTCTGTTTTTCTTTTAATGGGAGTTCTGGGTATCGGTTTATATGGTTCTACTGAACCAACATTAAATTTTGAAATATTAGCCAACCGGTCCTATCCTGTGAACTTGGAAATACTATTTTATATTGGATTTTTTCTTGCTTTTGCTGTCAAATTGCCAATTATACCCCTACATATATGGTTACCCGATACCCATGGAGAAGCACATTATAGTACTTGTATGCTTCTAGCCGGAATCTTATTAAAAATGGGAGCGTATGGATTAGTTCGGATCAATATGGAATTATTTCCTCATGCTCATTCTATATTTTCCCCTTGGTTAATGGTAGTAGGCGCAATGCAAATAATCTATGCGGCTTCAACATCTCTCGGCCAACGAAATTTAAAAAAAAGAATAGCCTATTCCTCTGTATCTCATATGGGTTTCATAATTATAGGAATTGGTTCTATCACAGATATGGGGCTCAACGGAGCCCTTTTACAAATAATCTCTCATGGATTTATTGGCGCGGCGCTTTTTTTCTTGGCCGGAACAACTTATGATAGAATACGTCTTGTTTATCTTGACGAAATGGGCGGAATAGGTATTCCAATGCCAAAAATATTCACGATGTTCAGTAGCTTTTCGATGGCCTCCCTTGCATTACCTGGCATGAGTGGTTTTGTTGCTGAATTAATAGTTTTTTTTGGACTAATTACTAGTCCAAAATATCTTTTAATGACAAAACTCCCAATTACTTTTGTAATGGCAATTGGAATGATATTAACTCCTATTTATTTATTATCTATGTTACGACAGATGTTTTATGGATACAAGATATTTAATGGCTCAGACTCTTATTTTTTTGATTCTGGGCCGCGAGAGTTATTTCTTTCGGTTTCTATTTTTTTACCCGTACTCGGTATTGGTATGTACCCCGATTTCGTTCTTTCACTATCAGTTGAAAAGGTTGAAGTTATTCTATCTAATTCTTTTTTTAGATAATTTATAAATCTTATCATTTACAAAAGCGTTCGTTGTAAAATGGTACAATGACAAAGAGCCTGTCGAATCATATATGATTCGACAGGCTCTCGCCAATTAACACAAAGTTTTTTTATCTGATCTGCGTTGTACACCCTTTTAGTGCTATTTGTAATAAACCCCCTTTTTCTTTTTTGAATTCAATTAGATGTTAATGTAAATGAACCATAACTATGTAGTCCTATTCCTAATAGATTGACTCCAAAATAGCATATCCAAATTATAAGAAATCCAATAGACGCCACAATTGCTGAATTTGTACCCTTCAGTTTTATATTTGTTCGAGTATGTAAATAAATTGAAAATATGATCCAAGTAATAAAAGCCCAAGTTTCCTTTGGGTCCCAACTCCAATAGGATCCCCATGCTTCGTTAGCCCATACTGCTCCAGAAAGAATTCCTATGGTTAAAAAGATAAATCCTAGACTAATAACTCGATAACTCCAATAATCCAATTTTTGAATCAACTGTGATCTATAATAATTCCTTGCGAAAAAAAAAGAAGTTTTTTGGAAAAAATCCCTTTGTTCATTCATATATTCGATTTCGCCAAGGAAAAATGACTCATTTAAATTCAATAAATGATTACTCGTAGAAAAAAGCTTTCTCTTTTTTCTAACTGTAATGACTAGAAGTGATACTGATAATAATGATCCACATAAAAGGGCCGCATAGCCTAATATCATCATACTTACGTGCATTATTAGCCACTCGGATTGAAGAGCGGGTACTAAGATTGTCGATTCGTGTATTTCAGTTAAAAGACCTGAAGTAGCAAAGCCCTGGGAAAAAATAGCACTTGGGCCAATTATTGTGCTTAGAATATTTTGGTTTTTTTTGAAATATGAAACTATATAAATAAAGGAAAAACTCCATGAAAGAAAAATTAACGATTCGTATAAATCACTTAGTGGAAAATGTCCCGAATAAATCCAACGAGAAATTAATAA